ACGGCTCTTAAGGGATACAAATTTTATCCTAATCAACCGACTTTATCGAGAAAGATTACTTTTTTTAGGCCAAGAGGTTGATAGCGAGATTTCGAATCAACTTATTGGTCTTATGGTATATCTCAGTATAGAGAATGATAACAAGGATCTGTATTTGTTTATAAACTCTCCTGGCGGATGGGTAATCCCCGGAGTAGCTATTTATGATACTATGCAATTTGTGCAACCCGATGTGCATACAATATGCATGGGATTAGCCGCTTCAATGGGATCTTTTATCCTGGTCGGCGGAGAGATTACCAAACGTCTAGCATTCCCTCACGCTTGGCGCCAATGAGTTTTTTAAGAAAAAAAAAAAAAGACTATGCCTTCGCCATATGAAATAGGAATATTAAGTAATAATAGCATGGCACTTCGAATTCGATATGAGAAATTTTTTTTTCAAAACATTCGATTATATATCGAAAGAGTAGTATGAAATTAGTATAAAATAAAGGGTATTCTCGATTTTTTCTTATTTATCGGTGACCATTACCATTTCAGCGTCACAAACTTTTTTGTTTTCACAACAGAAAACTTTTAACAATATTTATGTTATTGTTATGAAAGAGTACGAAAAAAAAAAAAAAAGAAACTTTGGGATTGCTGAATCACAGACGAGAGAAATATATAAAAAGCAACGGAGCCATCATAGTATTTTTTAACTGCTCCGAAAGGAAGGATGGTAATTGGATCATTTCCCGATCTGAATCGGATAAACCCTATATCTATATTTTTTTCTCTTTCTTTGATGGAAATGGAAGGTAAAGTGAATTCCATTGTATAGCCGTATGCAATGTGCAAAGGATGCCTGTACGGTTGCTCAATTCTATCTTTCTTTTTTTATTATTCTTTATCTCTTCTCCTCACCTCATCATGCGAGATAGAGGAACCATTTGTTATATTATCAGGGTAATGATACATCAACCTGCGAGTTCTTTTTATGAGGCGCAAACGGGAGAATTTATCCTGGAAGCAGAAGAACTACTGAAACTGCGCGAAACCATCACAAGAGTTTATGTACAAAGAACGGGAAAACCCTTATGGGTTGTATCCGAAGATATGGAAAGGGATGTTTTTATGTCAGCAACAGAAGCCCAAGCTCATGGAATTGTTGATCTTGTAGCGGTTGAATAAAAAAAAATAGCATTAAGTTGACGAAAATCGCCGATTTGAGATTTTATCTTCTTACTTATTAACGGGTTTACTAATATTCTATTCATCTATTAAATAGAGAAGTAATTCATAATCATCCGGTTAGGATCGATCTAAACCAGCCCATTTATTATGTATACGATTCAACATGCCAACTATTAAACAACTTATTAGAAAGACAAGACAGCCAATCAGAAATGTTACGAAATCCCCCGCTCTTGGGGGATGTCCTCAGCGTCGAGGAACATGTACTAGGGTGTATGTGCGACTCGTTCAGATCACCATTGGGAGAAAAAAGGGAAATCCATTTTCCAGTATCAATGATCAGTACTAGTCAATAGTATAAAATGGAAGGAAGAAGGCCATTCACTATCTATATCTATATATCGAAAACTAAAAAAAAAAGATCTATTCGATTCTCTTCTATTGTATATGAGATTTATGGTTTCCGATGAGAAAACATTCCTCATTGGTAACAAATAGTTATCCATTAAGCGGGGAAATCCTATTTTCAAAGCCGAAATCTTATGCCTATACTCTTGCAAAAACGGACTAAGAGGGTCAGCTACCCAGCCAATCTTCATAATCAAATACCGTTACTGTATAGGTAGATCTCGTTGTGAAAGACCTATTACTAGATAATTCATGGGTAGAGCCAAAGAATTTGAACTGTGCAAGTTGCTAATAGCATTGATTAAATGAAATAAGGGACTCCGGTGTATAGAGAGGACCTCACCGTTTAAGACATAACCATAGAAACGATGGAATCCACTATTTCGTTATTCATTTCTATTTATTCCTTTTTTCTGTTTTTTGATACCTAGTATCAATACTCGTTTCGAGGTGAAATGCCTATAAAAAAAGACAAATTGTGGTTGGGAAGGTTATAGTAGCAAAAGCCATTGGAATTTTTATTTTATACATTGGAAGAATCCGTTTTGTTATTAATAAACTAGGAAAAGGGAAAAGAATAACCGAAAGAAAGGAAATCAATTAGTTATTCATGAAAGTTTCATTTATTCAATGACTAGAATTAGACGAGGATATATAGCTCGGAGACGTAGAACAAAAATTCGTTTATTTGCATCAAGCTTTCGGGGGGCTCGTTCAAGACTTACTCGAACAATTATTCAACAGAAAATAAGATCTTTGGTTTCGTCTCATCGAGATAGAGATAGGAAAAAGAGAGATTTTCGTCGTTTGTGGATCACTCGGATAAATGCAGTAATTCGCGAGAATAGAGTATCCAATAGTTATAGTAGATTAATACACAATCTGTACAAGAGACAGTTGCTTCTTAATCGTAAAATACTTGCACAAATAGCTATATTAAATAGGAATTGTCTTTATATGATTTCTAATGAGATCATAAAATAAAAAAGGAAATTGTAAGGAATTCGTCAGAATATTTTAAATGGAGTTCGCTGGAGAATGAACTCCGGGAAGGTAAGGTAGAGTAGAAATTAGTATGATAAAGAGAATATGATAAAGTCGCTCAAAATTAAATGAGCGAATATGTCCAATATCCAATAAAAAAAGATTTCTTCTTCTTCCCCAATTTTTTTTCTTACAATTTTTCGAACAAAATATCAATCTCTGTTTGAGTTCGGGTTTGAATTTGAATTTGGGTTCAATTGAGGAGTAAAGTAAGTCTACTTTTTTTTTATTTATTTAGGGTTCTAAGACCAGTAGCTCCGGAGGTCGACTCGCTTCTTTCAAATTGTTTCTCATTATTAAGAAAAGGTAACAAAGATAAAATACGAGCTTGTTTTATAGCAATAGTAATTAATCGTTGTTGTTTTAAGGTTAATCTATTTACCCGTCTAGATAATATTTTTCCTTGTTCACTAATAAATCGACTAATTAAACTCATGTTTCTATAATCAATTCGATCCCCCGATTGGATCGGGGGCAAACGCCTACGAAAAGATCGCTTGGATTTAAGAAAGAGTCGCTTGGATTTTTCCATGGTTTGTTTATTCCTTATCCCCAAAATCCTATTTCAATCTGATCCAAAAAGATTTTGAATTCAAAATATAGGATTTGATTTGGCTTTTTTTTTAGTTAGTTAAATTATGTTAACTAGAATATATAGAATAATATGGTATATATAGAATATGTCCTTTTCGTGTTCCTTGTAAGAGTGACACACAGGCACTTGATTCGAGTTATTTCTTTATCTCCCCGTAAATCGTATGTTTGTAACAATAGGGACAGAATTTTCTCAATTCCAATCGACTAGGCGTATTGTGTCGATTCTTTTGAGTAATATATCTGGAAAGACCCCTTGATTCCTTATTAAGACCGTTTCGAACACAGTTGGTACATTCTAAAATAACCGTTACTCGGACATCTTTACCCTTGGCCATGAACCTCCTTTGCGTTTTTGATTCAACCAACTCTTCTACTTTCCGCGAAAAAAGAAATAAAAAAAATAAGAAGTAAAACAACAAACTAATATTTAGGTATATTTTGAATCGAATTCGATTCAATGTACAGTATTTCATTAAAAGATCTTGTATGATCTTCTTGCCCTAGACACATTTCTGTTCTCACAATATTATTTCGAAATGGAATTGGAGACTAAACCCGAATTTTGCCGAGTTTGAATCTACTTTTTTATTTATCTTTCCTCCTTTCTTTATTATACTTCTACTTATTATATTATATTGTATTGAATTCTATTTTATCTAAAAAAAAAAAAAGAAAAGAGGGGGAGGGATTAGTCACAAATCTTTTGATTCTATCTCTAATCTTCTTCACCCCTTCCTATGTCAATAACTAGAATGAGAAAAAAGGGAATGTCAACGCATCCGGAAATAAACGATTGATCTCTATCAAAAGACCTGCTAAAGCCCCAAACCATAGAGTACTTAGTACCGGTGCCACGGAAAGATATGTTTTTAGATCTCGCATTTTAAATCCTCCTTCTTTATTCTTTTTATTTATTGTATTATTTATTGTAATGCCTAATGGTAATCCATATATGATCCGATATAATATAACTATGTAAGTAGTTAAGGACCGCTTGTATTTGTACACGGGATTCCTAATTCCAATTGAAATTTACGTAGATAAGATTTTCCTTTTCTTAAAACCGAAAAAGACGTCCCTTCCGACTGAGCATTCCCAAAAAATATTCTTTTTTTTTAGTTATTTTTTACGATGGGTTTCCGATTCATGTGTATATAAGCCTTCTATTATTATTATATGTTACATGAGAATAAAAAAAAAATGTCAAGATAACTTGGATATATCAATGGAAAAAATAAGGATTTTGAAAACAAGACAGGGATTCTATAAAATGACACTGTAGACCAATTGAAAGGGATGTAGCGCAGCTTGGTAGCGCATTTGTTTTGGGTACAAAATGTCACGGGTTCAAATCCTGTCATCCCTACCTATTACTTCTCGTCTGAGCAGTAACGAGGGATTCATTGAAATCGATTAAAATCAGGCATACATAATCTTTATTTTATTATATCATATTCTATATGATAGTCTTATGCATACAAGATGTATTCGGGTTAGAAAAAAAATCCTCTTCTTTTTTTTTAGTTTTAGCTAGTGTGATAATGATAAGAAGATAAGAAAGCGCTCTTAGTTCAGTTCGGTAGAACGTGGGTCTCCAAAACCCGATGTCGTAGGTTCAAATCCTACAGAGCGTGATTCCAGTCTTGGTTAGGTTAGTCCGAAAATTAAATTTAAATAATTGAAGAGTAATCTTAATTTGACCTCCTTTGGATTAAAGAAAAGAGGAGGTCAATTAAAAATAAAAAAAAAGATGTTAATTAATTTAATCAAAG